GTTCCGGCGAACGAATAATCATTAAGTCCTCCTCTTTCCGGACAACACATACAAAGAGACCCGCCAACAGTCAAGTTTTTAGTGAACCTCTGAAAGATAGATATTTTATTTATGATTATTCCCTTTCTTTCCTATCTCCCATCCATCTATTTTATTTAGTTATTCACTAAAGCAATTATGATATTGAAGTCGATCCGAGGCAAGTGTTCGGATCTATTATGACATAACGATTAGGTGCCCAACGGACCCTTATTTTACCTTGGAAAATCCTTTCCCGGCGTGACAAAAAAACGATTTTTTTGCGCAACCTAAACCTAGTGTATTTATATCTGAATGAAGGTATAAGTACCTATATGGATCTACTTCCATGGAACATAATATCTTATTACTTTATTACAAATTATTACTTTATTACAAATCGCAAGATCATTCATTAGAATTAATAAGATAAAATCATTCCGATATCTTATCTATATTTAGTATTTTTTATTAGCTTTACTTTATTAGTTCTATTCTATACTGTATCCATATCATTTATCCCTATGAGATACCGTACAAAATATAATGCAGAAGGAAGGGATATAATGAAATTCTTGATTAGATCTTCTCATAGGAACGATCTATTTTATTTGATTGATGGATCCAACAACCAAACCCATTTTTTTTTAATTCATTAAAAAAAAAATGGGTTTTATTCGAAGCGCTTCGTGATTTTCAACCAATTATGTGCTTCAATATAATTACCTGGAGTAAGCGCTATAGCTTGTTTCCAATACTCAGCAGCTTGATCGGACCAAGCTTCCGCAATTTCAGAATCACCCTGTAGAATGGCCTGTTCTCCCCGGTCGGAATAGGTGGTTCCTTCCCTTAGAACCGTACTTGAGAGTTTCCTACCTCATACGGCTCATAAATCGATTCTTTTTGTTTGTGTCCTATCTTAATCTACCCTATGCTAACTAAATTAGATTTCTCATAAATCTATCCCATTTTTTCTTGGGTTAACCAGAAGAAGTTAATTACATAAGTTTCAAACCCTAATTTTGATCAATAATCAGAATCAGTTTGATCTTTTCTCCCACCTTCAGAAGAATGAAGCATAGGTATCCCCATAATATCGTTAGAATTTTCTGAAAGGTAACTATCTCGGTTTCATATATGGAATTCATATAGAATCTTTGAAAAAGACTTTTTTCCATAAGAAAAAAGAACTTACTATCTTTGGGACCTGATGCTACACCGCTGCTCAATACCTTAGTGGATCGACTCTATTACATAAGTTGATTCCTAACTTTTGTCCCATATCATGACATAAGTAAGCAGTTCTTAACTGTATCGACTCAATAGCTCGCTAATTGATCTTTACGGTGCTTTCTCTATCAATTTGATCCTTTATCCATAGAATATAGTATATAGGCTGCACTCATTTTTTTTTTCTTCCTATTTTGGTTCTCGTGAAGTCTCTTTCCTTGCTACAGCTGATAAAAATCGTTGCTTTGGACGATGCATTATGTAGAAAGCCCTTTTTCTAGTATTTACTAGCCAATTTGATCTTTGCTTTTTTTCCTTATTTCTATAGTGGAGATAGTCGCACGTAATGACAGATCACGGCCATATTATTAAAAGCTTGTGGTAAGAATGGGTTTCGTTCTAGTGCCCGGAAATAATATTCCAAAGCCTTTGTATGCTCTCCATTGCTTGTGTGTATAAGGCCTATGTTATAGAGTATATAACTTCGATCATAGGGATCAATTTCTGGTCGCGTAGCTTCATAATAATTCTGTAAAGCTTCCGCATAATTTCCTTCGGATTGAGCCAACATCCGTTACGGTCGTTCATTCTATTCAAAAAATCTCCGTTCCAGAACCGTACATGAGATTTTCATCTCATACGGCTCCTCCCTTCTGCGCATAGTACTAAGGGGAATAATCCATAGATTAAAAATGGAACTATTCTCATCTCATTATGAACTGAAAGGAACTAGTATTTTTACAAGAAATCTCTAGCCAGCCTTCCCGCAAGAGGTTTTTTCTTAACACCAATCATATTAGTGTTAGATATAAATGGTAACTCCAACAATTTCTTTGTTCTCAACGCCTTCTATTTCCAGGAATTAGTCACTTCAACGATCTTTGATGGTTATACGGGTATCCAAAGTACAAACGAGATGGATGTTTGTTGTCCCAACCATTCTTGTTAGTCCCGATACCGATAAGGAAAAGGGGAATTTATAACAAAGTTTTTGTGTTGTTGATTCCTAGGTGTAGTGCTTTTTCCCTTATGCCGCCTATTGGTACTAATGTAGTGTAGGATTGACCCGCAATACGGAACCCATAGGTGTAACCTTTCGCTCAATACTCAAATCAACAATTGAAACATCTGAGGCTGCATCAATCGAGGATACACGATAGAAGGAATTGTTCTATCTCCAAACTTCACCTTCATCGAGCGTAGGTTTATTTCAATAATTTCGTTCTTTCTATACCGAATCGCGTCTCTTTCT